ATTGTAATCATCGTTGATCAGCAAGAAGAATATACGGCTCTTCGAGAATGTGTCACTTTGGGAATTCCAACGATTTGCTTAATCGATACAAATTGTGACCCGGATCTCGCAGATATTTCGATTCCAGCGAATGATGACGCTATAGCTTCAATCCGATTAATTCTTAACAAATTAGTATCCGCAATTTGTGAGGGTCGTTCTAGCTATAGAAGAAATCGTTGATTAATAATAAGATAAATCAATTACTTCAGAAACTCCATAGATTTATTGAATCGGTTACTATTCTTGAATCTCAAAAAAGAGATCAAAATTCCTGGGGATATTATGTGATTACTTGGTATCCGAAATATAGGATTCAAGTAGGCGAGTCGAGAAAGAGATGGTTGAATCAAAATAATTCCTTTTTTAGTTCTATTTTTGTCAGAGGGCAATATGAATGTTCTACCATGTTCCATCAACACACTAAAAGAAGGGTTCTATGATATATCCGGTGTGGAAGTAGGCCAGCATTTCTATTGGCAAATAGGAGGTTTCCAAGTCCATGCCCAAGTACTTATTACTTCTTGGTTCGTAATTGCTATCTTATTAGGTTCAGCCACTATAGCTGTTCGGAATCCACAAACCATTCCTACCGACGGTCAGAATTTCTTCGAATATGTCCTTGAATTCATTCGAGACTTAAGCAAAACTCAGATTGGAGAAGAATATGGTCCTTGGGTTCCCTTTATTGGAACTATGTTCTTATTTATTTTTGTTTCTAACTGGTCAGGGGCTCTTTTACCTTGGAAAATCATACAGTTACCTCATGGGGAGTTAGCCGCACCCACGAATGATATAAATACTACTGTTGCTTTAGCTTTACCCACGTCAGTGGCATATTTCTATGCGGGTCTTACCAAAAAAGGATTAGGTTATTTCGGTAAATACATTCAACCTACTCCAATACTTTTACCAATTAACATCCTAGAAGATTTCACAAAACCTTTATCACTTAGTTTTCGACTTTTCGGGAATATATTGGCTGATGAATTAGTAGTTGTTGTTCTTGTTTCTTTAGTACCTTTAGTAGTTCCTATACCTGTCATGTTCCTTGGATTATTTACAAGTGGTATTCAAGCTCTTATTTTTGCAACTTTAGCCGCGGCTTATATAGGCGAATCCATGGAGGGTCATCATTGACTCGCTTTCGAAAGAGTCTTTTTTTAGCTTATCCCAATGCAATGTATGCGGGGTTCAAGATAATCTATTTTTGGAACATAATATATACAAATACATTACGGTCTATACGATCTAAAGTAGTAGCAAAAAAATGTAAATATTACAATACTAGGACTAGGTTAGGGAATTGTAAAAAAAGGAAAGAGATCTAAAAGATCTTTTTCCTAAGATTCTCGTTTGGTCCATTTATGTCATACCTCCGCCAATGAATATTCTATTTCTAGTTGTTCAGTCAATTACAATATTACGATTTAGAATTGGAATTAAGAATTCGGATGTTATCTGTTTCCGACGTGCGATTAAACAAAAAAAAAACGAGATTTTAGAGAATGATTTACATTTCATTTGATTTCATTCAATGATTGATCAAAATTTAAATGAATTGCTCCAATTAGATCAATCAAATCCTGATTCCTGATATTGATATGTAATGATTCGGGCTAATGAATCCGTCCATTTGTATCCATGCGGGATAATGATAAAGAAAAGTAAGAGAATTGTTTACAAACGAGATTCATAAAAAAAAGGGTTAGGGGTCGAACTAGGTATATGGAATGTAATGGTTATAAGCCAACTCTTGTGAATGTTTCGAAGTCTTGTGAATGTTTCGAAGAATGATTCTAGAATCCGATTGAATATAAAATGCGAATCAAATGGTTGGTTTACGTTATGGAAGAAACACATGTATATGTGATATTAGATATTGACTAGATTAGATATTGACTAGTTATATATGAACTATCCATATATCTTATTTTCTATCCCACTGTGAATTTGGATGGCGATTCCAATAGAAAGAAGTATTTTCGTTTTGTCTGTGACTGTGAATTGAATGAATAAATAGATGAAATCAAGCCTACGGAAGAGAAAGAGCGAAGAATTAAAAGAATGGTTCAGAACAAAGAAATCGAATAACTAGCGTCCTATGGATTGACAAAGACTCCATGGGTAGGAACTAAAAAGGAGATATCGAAGTAGTTCTGATGATTCAATAATATCATTACTTTAATTATCATTACTTCAATTCGGAGTTCTTAGTTACTTCGACTGGGTGAATCTTAGTGATGAAATAATAAGTCATAATTCATTGGTTGATTGTATCATTAACCATTTCTTTATTTTGGTGCGAGGACCTTACCATGAATCCACTGATTTCTGCCGCTTCCGTTATTGCTGCTGGATTAGCCGTAGGGCTTGCTTCTATTGGACCTGGAGTTGGTCAAGGTACTGCTGCGGGCCAAGCCGTAGAAGGTATCGCGAGACAACCAGAGGCAGAGGGTAA